ATTCATGATAAACATTTTTGATAAATCACTATTCTTTTGGCCTATTTCGCTATTCTTATTTTCGTTTTATCTTATCTGGTATAACTTTTATTGGGTTTAAATGTTATATTTTGGTTTTTTTCCATATTCATGATAAACATTTTTGATAAATCACTATTCTTTTGGCCTATTTCGCTATTCTTATTTTCGTTTTATCTTATCTGGTATAACTTTTATTGGGTTTAAATGTTATATTTTGGTTTTTTTCCATATTCATGATAAACATTTTTGATAAATCACTATTCTTTTGGCCTATTTCGCTATTCTTATTTTCGTTTTATCTTATCTGGTATAACTTTTATTGGGTTTAAATGTTATATTTTGGTTTTTTTTTTTTTTTTCTTTATAGTTGGTTTGATTCTGATCAAAAAATTAATTTTTTGAAATATATACATGTAAGTTTTTGCTTATTAAAAATTAATTGATTTATTTTTAGCAGTATTTAATATTAAATATGAATTTATTTTTGATTTGGATATTTTTTATAATATTGTATATGTTTGTGCCAGCATACGCGGTTATACAATAAATGTGAATTAATTATTTTGGTTAATTGATAGTTAAATTTATTTTTGAATTTAATATTTTTGTTTTTAGGTGAAATTTAAATTTTAATTAATTTTATTTTTGTTTCTTCGAAATATATTAATAAACTAGGATTAGATACCCTATTATTTTATATGTAAATTTTAACCTGGGTAATAATAGTTATTTTCTTTAAACCTAAAGAATTTGGCGGTATTTTAGTCTATTCAGAGGAACTTGCTCTATAATCGATAATCCTCGTTTTATCTAGCTTTATTTTGTTTACAGTATGTATACCGCCGTTATAAGTTTATTTTTTTAGAAATTTAATTTACTTAAATCTTTATTAAGATTTATTTCAGGTCAAGGTGCAGCTAATAATTAAGTAGAGGTGAGTTACAATATTTATGAATAAATGGATATTTATTTTAAAATTTTATTGAAGGTGGATTTGATAGTAATTTTTATTATAATATTATTTTGATTTTAGCTCTAAAATAAGTACATATCGCCCGTCGCTCTCAATTTATTTGAGATAAGTCGTAACATAGTAGATGTACTGGAAAGTGTATCTAGAATTAATAATTTACAGAAATTAGTTTATAGAAAATTATTCATTTACATTGAATAGAGTTTTAGTGCGATTCTTGAATTTCTGATTTTTATTTATTTACTTTTATTTTTTTTTTAATAATTTATATTTTGAATTAAATTTATATTTTTTGTTTTATTATTTTATTATAAAAAATTATTATTAGTAATATTATATTTGTACTGTTAAGGTTTATTTTTAAAAATTTTTTAGTAAATTTTTTATTGTACCTTTTGTATCAGGGTAAATTTAAATAATATTATTTATTTATTTTTCTCGAATTAATTTGATCTAAATTAATATGTTTTTTAAAGTTATATATTTATATATTATTTTGATTTAGGTATGAAATGTTATTCGTAAATTAATATATCTAGTTTTCTAATAATTGAATTTAATTCAGCTATATTTAATTAATTTATTTAATTTTTAATTAATTATTTATTTATAGTAAAATTTAGGGGGATTAGCTCTTATTTTATTTTAAAATTTTTTTTTTAAAATATTATGTTGGATTTATATTGTTCATCATTTATTAGTATTTTATAATTTATTATTTATTTATTTTTATTTTATTATATTTAATTATTTATTTGAATTTTTTAATTAATTATTTATTATTTGTAATAATGATTTAATTAGTATATTTTTATATAAATATTTTATTATTTTTTTTATATTTATAAGGAACTAGGCAAAATTTATTTATTCGCCTGTTTATCAAAAACATCTTTTCTTGTTTTTATTTGAAATTTTACCTGCCCAATGATTTATTTTAATGGCCGCGGTATTTTGACCGTGCAAAGGTAGCATAATCATTAGTTCATTAATTGTGGACTTGTATGAATGGTTGGACGAAATATTAACTGTCTCATAATTATTAATATAATTTAAATTTTTAGTTAAAATGCTTAAATTTATTTATAGGACGAGAAGACCCTATAGATCTTAATTATTAATATATTTTTTTGTTTTTGTTTATTTTTTTATGAATATTTTAATTTTTTTGTTGGGGTGACATGGAGATATATTTAACTCTTTATTTTATTTTTCAATTATTATTGTTTATTTGACCTTTTATTATTGTTATAAGATATAGATACCTTAGGGATAACAGCGTAATTATTTTTGAGAGTTCATATTGACGAAATAGATTGCGACCTCGATGTTGGATTAAGATTATTATTAGGTGTAGTAGCTTATTATAATAAGTCTGTTCGACTTTTAAATTCTTACATGATCTGAGTTCAAACCGGCGTGAGCCAGGTTGGTTTCTATCCTTAAATTTTGTTTTTATATTAGTACGAAAGGACCATATAATTTAAATATTTTATTTATTTTTGATTATTATTAACTAATTTGGCAGATTTTAGTGTAATAAATTTAGGATTTATTTATATTGTTATATTTAACAATAATTAGTATTGATATTTATTGATTTAATTATTTCTTTTTTATCCTTTTTTATATTATTAATTTTTGTATTAGTTGGTGTGGCTTTTTTTACATTATTTGAGCGTAAGGTATTAGGTTATATTCAAATTCGTAAAGGTCCTAATAAAGTTAGTTTTTTAGGAATTTTACAACCTTTTTCTGATGCAATTAAGCTTTTTGTTAAGGAAAGTATATTACCAATTATATCAAATTATATTCCTTATTATTTTTCTCCTATTTTTAATCTTTTTCTTTCTTTAGTTATTTGAATTGTAATTCCTTATTTTTCTAATATTTTTAGTTATAATTTAGGTATAATTTTTTTTTTATGTTGTGCAAGATTAAATGTATATAGAATTATAATTTCTGGTTGATCTTCTAATTCTAATTATTCTTTATTAGGTAGTTTACGTTCTGTTGCTCAAAGAATTTCTTATGAAGTTAGTTTATTTTTGATTTTATTATCATTTATTTTTCTAACTGGAAGATATTGTTTAATTGATTTTTATTATTTTCAGTATTATACTTGATATTTATTTTTATTTTTTCCTTTATGCTTGTGTTTATTTTCTTCTTTTTTAGCTGATACTAATCGAACTCCTTTTGATTTTGCTGAAGGTGAATCTGAATTAGTTTCTGGTTTTAATGTTGAATATAGAAAAGGTGGATTTATTTTAATTTTTTTAAAAGAATATTCTATAATTTTATTTATGAGTTTATTTTCTTGTATTTTATTTTTTGGTTGTGATTTATACTCATTTATATTTTTTATTAAAATAATTTTTTTATCTTTTTTATTTATTTGAATTCGAGGTACTTTACCTCGTTTTCGTTATGATAAACTTATGTATTTATCTTGAAAGTGTTATCTTCCTATTTCATTAAATTATTTAATTTTTTTTATTGGTTTTAAATTATTAATTATTTCTTTATTAATTTATTGAATTAAATTTAGTTAAGTTAATAGAAGGTTTGAACTTCTTTTTTATATTTTCAAAATATATGTTTTTAAAAACTTATTAACTATCTAATTATTTTATCTCATAATAGTTTAATTAAATTATCACCTAAGAAATATCTAAAGTATATAATTGTTAAAATTTGTGTTATAATGATATATGGGTCTTCTACTGGTTTAGCACCTATTATAGTTAATAGAATTGTTGTAATTAATATTATTCAAAATGTTAATTGATTAATAGGATAAAATTTTATTCCTTGAAAATTTCTTTTATGAAATGGTATAATTAATAAAATTAAAATAGATATTATAAGTGCTAAAACACCCCCTAATTTATTAGGAATTGATCGTAAAATTGCATATGCAAATAAGAAATACCATTCTGGTTTAATATGTGTTGGTGTAACTAAAGGATTTGCTGGTATAAAATTATCTGGGTCCCCTAATAAATATGGTTCTATTATAGTTAATAATGTTAAAATTATAATTATTATAATAAAACCTACAATATCCTTAAAAGTAAAATATGGGTGGAATGGGATTTTATCAATATTTCTTTTTATTCCTAATGGATTATTTGATCCATTTTGATGTAAAAATAATAAATGGATAATTACTATAGCTATTAATACAAATGGTATTAAAAAATGGAAAGTGAAAAACCGATTTAATGTTGCGTTGTCTACTGCAAAACCTCCTCATACCCATTGTACTAGATCTATACCTAAATATGGTACGGCTGATAATAAATTTGTAATAACTGTTGCTCCTCAAAAAGATATTTGTCCTCATGGTAGTACATATCCTATAAAAGCTGTTATTATTGTTAATAATAATATTATTACCCCTGTTGTTCATGTTTCAATATATTTATATGACCCATAATATAAACCTCGTCCTACATGTATATAGATACATACAAAAAATATAGATGCTCCATTTGCATGAATTGTTCGTATTAATCATCCATTATTTACGTCTCGACAGATATGATTAATTCTATTAAATGCTATTTCAATATTTGGTGTATAATGTATAGCTAAGAATAATCCTGTTAAAATTTGTACAATTAAACAAATTCCTAATAATGATCCAAAATTTCATCATGTTGAAATATTAATTGGTGTTGGTAAATCTACTAAAGAATTGTTTATAATTTTAATTAAGGGATGATTTTTTCGTATTGGTAAATTCATTAGTTAAATATTATTCGTAAAGGTCCTTTGTTTAATTCAGTAATTTTAAATACAGTAATTATTGTAAATAATAAGTATGATGCTAATATAATTACTGCTATATTAGCAGGGAAGTTATATATTTTAATTAATATTATATTTATATTATATATTATATCATTATTTATATTTATATTTTCTTTTTCAATTATTATTGATATAATAATGATTATAATTGTTACAATAATTATTTTATTTGATATTGAGAATATTATATTTGGTATTAGGCTTGTTATATAAATAAATAGTACTATTATTCCACCAACATATATTAGAAATAATATGTATGAAAATCAAAATGATTTAAATATTATTCCTGTTATTATTGAAATAACAGTTGTTTGTAAAATAATTATTAGACCTATAGATAGAGGGTGTTTTATAATTAAAAATATGATGTTTATTGATATATTTAGTATTATTATTATTTTTATTCAAAGGATAGTTTAATTTAAAATAATAGTTTTGGGGATTATTGATAAAAGTATATTTTTCCTTTGATTTATAAGTTTTAAGAAATTATTTTCATTTTTGACTTACAAGACCAATATTTTATTTAAATTATTAAAACTAGTGTTAATTTATTATGTTATTCCTTTAATTATATTTATTTGTGGATTATTAGTCTTTTCATTTAATTATGATCATTTTCTTATTACTTTATTAAGACTTGAATATATTGTTCTTTCTTTATTTTGACTTATTTTTATTTATATAATTTTTAATTTTTTTGATTTATTTTTTATAATATTAATACTTACTTTTTGAGTATGTGAAGCTACATTAGGTTTATCATTACTTGTTAGATTAATTCGTGGGTTTGGTAATGATTTTTTTTCTTCTTTTAATTTACTTCAATGTTAAAATTTTTATTTTTTTCTTTATTTTTAATTCCTCTTTGTTATTTTAATTTTTGGTGATTGGTACATTTTATATTATTTTTATTTATATTTATTTTTTATTTTAATTTTATTAGTTCTTATTATTTTTGTAATTTAAGATATTTTTTGGGATGTGATGTTATTTCTTATGTTCTTATTTTATTAAGTTTTTGAATTTGTATTTTAATAATTTTAGCTAGAGAATCTATTTACCATTATAGTTATTATTCTAATTTATTTATTTTTTTTGTTATTTTTTTATTTATTATATTGTATATATCTTTTTCTAGTAATAGATTAATTTTATTTTATTTATTTTTTGAATCAAGATTATTACCTACTATATTTTTAATTTTTGGATGAGGGTATCAACCTGAACGTCTTCAAGCTGGTATATATTTTTTGTTTTATACTTTATTTTCTTCTTTACCAATATTATTATCTATTTTATATTTTTATTCTTTTTTTGGTAGTTTATCTTTTTCTTTAATTTTTAATTATAATTATTTTTATTTTATTTTTTATTTTTGTATAATTTTTTCTTTTTTAGTTAAAATTCCTATATTTTTTGTTCATATATGATTACCTAAAGCTCATGTTGAAGCCCCTGTTTCTGGTTCAATAATTTTAGCTGGTGTACTTTTAAAATTAGGAGGATATGGGTTATTTCGTGTTTTTTCTATATTAATAATGTCTGGTTTATTATATAATTTTTTATTTATTGGTATTAGTTTATTAGGAGGTTTATTTGTTAGATTAGTTTGTCTTCGACAAGTTGATTTAAAATCATTAATTGCTTATTCTTCAGTAATTCATATAGGGTTAGTATTAGGTGGTTTAATAACATTTAATTATTGAGGTATATTTGGTTCACTAATTTTAATGGTAGCACATGGTTTATGTTCTTCTGGTTTATTTTGTTTAGTAAATATTGTATATGAACGTTTAGGTAGCCGTAGTTTATATATTATTAAAGGGTTAATTAATTTTATACCTACAATGTCTTTATGATGATTTTTATTAAGTTCTTATAATATAGCTGCTCCTCCATCATTAAATTTAATAGGTGAAATTATGTTATTTAATAGTTTAATTTCTTGAGATATTTTAAATACTTATATTTTTATAATTATTTCTTTTTTTAGAGCTGCTTATACATTATATATATATTCTTACAGACAACATGGAATAATTTTTTCTGGTTGTTTTTCCTTTTGTAATGGTTATTTGCGTGAATATATTTTATTATTTTTACATTGATTTCCTTTAAATTTAATTGTTTTAATATCAAATATGTTTTTTATTTAACTTAAATAATTTAATTTAAAATATCAGCTTGTGGATCTGGAAATGTAAATTTTACTTTAAGTTATTTTATGACGTTTTTCATTATGTAATATTTTATTAACTTATTTATTATTAATTAGTTTTTTATTTATTTATTTAGGTATTTATTTTACAGTAAATGATATTGTATATTTTGTTGAATATGAATTATTTATGTTTAATGGTTCTCAGCTTATTATAACTTTATTATTTGATTGAATATCATTAATTTTTATGGGTTTTGTTTTATTTATTTCTTCTTTAATTATTTATTATAGTAAGGAGTATATATTTGGTGATTTAAATATTGATCGATTTATTATTTTAGTATTAATATTTATTTTTTCTATAATATTTATAGTTATTAGCCCTAATTTGATTAGAATTTTATTAGGTTGAGATGGATTGGGTTTAGTTTCTTATTGTTTAGTTATTTATTATCAAAATGTTAAATCTTTTAATTCTGGTATAATTACTGCTCTTTCTAATCGAATTGGTGATAGTATATTATTAATATCTATTGCTTGAATATTTAGTTATGGTAGATGAAATTATTTTATATATATTGATTTTTTTTCAATTAATTATGATGTTAAATTAATTAGATTATTAATTGTTATTGCTGCAATAACTAGGAGAGCTCAAATTCCTTTTTCCCCTTGATTATCTGCAGCAATGGCAGCTCCTACTCCTGTATCATCTTTAGTCCATTCTTCTACATTGGTAACAGCTGGGGTATATTTATTAATTCGATTTAATCCTTTATATGTTAATTCTTCTTTATCTATTTTATTAATGTTTTTATCTTTAATTACTATATTTATATCTGGTTTTTGTGCTAATTTTGAATTTGATCTAAAAAGGATTATTGCTTTATCTACATTGAGACAATTAGGATTAATAATATCTATTCTTTCTTTTGGTTATATTTATTTAGCTTTTTTTCATTTATTAACCCATGCAATATTTAAATCTTTATTGTTTATATGTTCTGGTGTTGTTATTCATTCTTTTAAAGATTGTCAAGATATTCGTTATTTAGGTAATTTATTCAATCAAATGCCTTTAACTTGTTTATGTTTTACAATTTCTAGACTTTGTTTATGTGGAATACCTTTTTTATCTGGTTTTTATTCTAAAGATATAATTCTTGAATTATATTCAATAAATTTTATTAATTTATTTTCTTATTTTATTTTTTACTTTTCTACTGGCTTAACTGTTAGTTATAGAATTCGTTTAATTTATTATTTATTAATTAAGGAATTTTCTTTTTATTCTTATCACTCATTATATGATGAAAATTGAATTATATTAAAGAGTATATTAATTATAGTTATTTTATCTATTTTTGGTGGTTCTATATTAAGTTGATTATTATTTCCTTCACCTGAATTAGTAATTATTCCTTTTTATTTAAAAACTATAGTTATTTTTGTTTGTTTACTTGGTGGTTATTTTGGTTATTTAATTAATAAATTTATTTTATTTGATTTTTTATATAATTTTAAATATATATTGTTTTGTTTATTTTTTGGTAATATATGATTTATACCTTATGTTACTATTAAATTTCCTTATTTTTATATATTTATAGGTTTTAATTTTAATAAAATTGGTGATTATGGTTGATTTGAATTATTAGGTGGTCAAGGAATTTCTTGTTTATTTAATTATTTATCTAAAATAAACCAAAATATTCAAAATAATATTTTTAATCTTTTTTTTATTATTATTTCCTTTTGATTTATTTTTATAATATTTATTTAATTTAAATAGCTTATATTAAGAGCATAATATTGAAGATATTAATGAAGTATTTTTACTTTTAAATATTTATAAAAATAATTATTTTAATTTTACAATGAAAATGTAATGTTTTATTAAACTATATAAATAGAAATATAAACGGATTTTAACCGTTAAAATAATTAGTTAGCAGCTATTATTTGATCATTCATATTTCCTTAATTGGAATAATATATTCAATATTATCATTAACAGTGATAAACCTCTATTTGGTTTCAATTAATAAATAAGGATATTTTTATATCTTCTTTTAGGCCGAAATTAAATGCATTACCAATATGCTTCTTATTTGAGAATAATTGTAAATTACAATACTTTTTGAATGCAAATCAAATGTTATATTTAACTATAATCCCATTTTGTTCAGTTTAGAGCTCCTTGATTTCATTCATGATATAATCCTATAATTAAAATAATAATAAATATAATTGTTGTTAATATTCAATTATTTATATTTGATATATTTATTGTTGGTATTCTTGGTAATAAAAGTGCAATTTCAATATCAAAAATTAGAAAGATTACTGCAATTAAAAAAAATTTTAGTGAAAATGGGATTCGTGATGATGATTTTGGATCAAATCCACATTCAAAAGGTGAATTTTTTTCTCGATCTATAATTGTCTTTTTTGATAAAAAAATATTTAATAATATTATTAAATTTGGGATAATTATAGCTATTAATATTATAATTATTGTTGAATTAATTACTTATTCTGTAATATACAGACTAATTAATTGGAAGTTAAATATACTTTTTATATTAAATAAGTTAATTTCCTCATCAATAAATTGAGATATATAAAAATAATCATACTACATCCACGAAATGTCAATATCATGCTGCTGCTTCAAATCCTACATGATGATTTTTTGAAAAATGAAAACTTATTTGTCGTAATATACATACAATTAAAAATGTTGTTCCGATAATCACATGAAGTCCATGAAATCCTGTTGCTATAAAAAATGTTGATCCATAAGCTGAATCTCTAATAGTAAAAGGTGCTTCAATATATTCATATGCTTGTAATATAGTAAAATATAATCCTATAATAACTGTAATTATTAATCTTTGATTTATTTCTTTTATATTATTATTTAATATTCTATGATGAGCCCATGTTACAGTTACTCCTGAAGTTAATAAAATAACTGTATTTAATAATGGGATTTGTATAGGATTGAAAGGTATAATTCCAATTGGGGGTCATATTGAACCAATTTGAACAGTTGGTGATAATCTTCTATGAAAAAAAGCTCAAAAAAAAGAAATGAAGAAAAAGATTTCTGAAATAATAAATAGAATTATTCCTCATCGTAATCCTTTAACTACTATTTTTGTATGTAATCCTTGATATGTTCCTTCTCGTATAACATCTCGTCATCATTGAATTATTGTTAATATTGTTATTATTATACCTATATTTATTATTATTATTGATCCTTGTTGAAAAAATTTTACTAATCCTATTAATGTTAATATTGTTGATAATGCACCTACTAATGGTCAAGGTCTTATTTCTACTAAATGGAAGGGGTGATTTTGTTTAGTTGACATTAGTTTACTTCTCTAGCATATAAAGTTCTTAATACTGCAAATACATATCCCTGAATAATTGCAACTGCTATTTCTAATATTAATAATATTATTTGAATAATTAATATAAAAGGTAAAATATTTATTGTTACACTTATTGTTGTATTTCCTAATAATGTTAAGATTAAATGACCGGCAATTATATTAGCGGCTAGCCGTACAGCTAATGTCCCCGGTCGAATAATATTTCTAATTGATTCGATACAAACTATAAATGGTATTAATGCTCCTGGTGTTCCTGTTGGTACTATATGTATGAATATTCTTTCTGAATTTTTTATTCATCCATATAATATAAATGTTAATCATAATGGTAATGCTATAGTTAGTGTTATAACTAAATGTCTAGTTCTTGTAAATATATAAGGTAATAATCCTATTATATTATTAATTATAATTATTGTAAATATTGAAATGAAAATTAATGTAGTTCCTTTATTATTTTTTATATTTAATAAAATTTTAAATTCTTTATTTAATGTTTTTAATGGTAATATTCATATTATTAAATATCGATTATTTATTATTCAATAAATTGATGGAAATATTAGTATTGTTATTATTGATCTAATTCAATTTAATGGTATTCTCATTAATCTAGTTGATGGATCAAAAATTGAAAATAAATTAGTTATCATTTTCAGTTTTTATTATTTTTAATTATTAAATTATTAATATTAATTTTTATATAATTATTTTTGTTAAAATAAATTTTAATAATAAATATAATTATGATAATTGTAATATATAAATAAATTATTATTCATCTTATAGGTGCTATTTGTGGTATTAGAAAATATTGATTATTTCAATAATTTTAATATGACATATTAATGTTATAAAATTAACTAATTTTCTCATCAAAAGTATTTGCTAAATTACTATAAAATGGTTTAAGAGACCAGTACTTGCTTTCAGTCATTTGATGATTTTATTATTCATTTGATAAATTTATTAATAGGTACTCTTTCAACAACAATTGGTATAAATCTATGATTTGTACCACAAATTTCTGAACATTGTCCATATACTAATCCATTTCGATTTAGTATAAGTCTTGCTTGATTTAGTCGTCCTGGGGTACCATCAATTTTAACTCCTGTTGAAGGTAGAGTTCATGAATGAATAACATCAGTTGATGTTACAATTATTCGAATAAATGTATTTGAGGGTAGTGTTATTCGATTATCTACATCTAATAGTCGTAAATTATTTATATTTTCTTGATTATTTATGTAAGAATCAAATTCTATATTATTAAAATCTGAATATTCATATGTTCAATATCATTGATGTCCTAAAGCTTTAGTAGTTATTATTGGGTTATTAATTTCATCTATTAAATATAATAATCGTAATGATGGTGTTGCAATAAAGAAAAGTGTTATTGTTGGAGTGATTGTTCAGATTAATTCAATTATTTGACCTTCTAATAGATTTCGATCTGTGAAATTATTTTTAATTAATATAATTATTATATATGTTACTGTTGTTACAATTATTATTAAAATTATTATAATATGATCGTGAAAGAAAATTAATTGTTCTATTAAAGGTGAATTTCTGTCTTGTAAATATAATCTAGGTCAGGTTGTTATTTCTAATAAAAGTTTTATCTTTATTTATAGAGCTTAAATCTATTACACTATTCTGCCATATTAGAATTTAATTAAAATAGGTAATTCTCTATAAGTATGTTCTGTTGGTGGTATATTATGATTTCATTCTAGTGAACTAGTTATGTGTGAACTAAAAACTGTTTGTCGTATAGTTGTTATTCTTTCTCATATAATTATAATAAATATTATTATTCTTAATGTAGATATTAATGCCCCTATTGATGAAATGATATTTCATGATATAAATATATCTGGGTAATCTGAATATCGTCGTGGTATTCCTGCTAATCCTAAAAAATGTTGTGGAAAGAAAGTTAAATTTACTCCAATAAATATTGTAATAAATTGAATTTTTAATCATAATGGATTTATTGATAATCCAGTAAATAATGGATATCATTGAATAAATCCCGCTATAATAGCAAATACTGCTCCTATTGATAATACATAATGAAAATGTGCTACTACATAATATGTATCATGTAATGTAATATCAATAGATGAATTTGATAATACAATACCTGTTAGACCCCCTAATGTGAATAAAAATACAAATCCTATTGTTCATATACATGATGGTCTAAAAGTTAATTTTGATCCATATATAGTTGCTAATCATCTAAATACTTTAATTCCTGTTGGTACTGCAATAATTATTGTAGCTGAAGTGAAATAAGCTCGAGTATCTACATCTATTCCTACAGTAAATATATGATGTGCTCATACTACAAACCCTAATAAACCAATTGCTGCTATTGCAAAAATTATTCCTAGATTACCAAATACTTCTTTTTTTCCTCTTTCATGTGAAATAATATGTGAAATTATACCAAATCCTGGTAAAATTAAAATATATACTTCTGGATGACCAAAGAATCAAAATAAATGTTGATATAAAATTGGATCACCCCCACCTGATGGATCAAAAAATGATGTATTTATATTTCGATCTGTTAATAATATTGTAATAGCCCCTGCTAATACTGGTAATGACAATAATAATAATACTGCTGTAATTACAACTGATCATACAAATAATGGAATTTGTTCTAATGATATACTTGATGATTTTATATTAATTGTTGTTGAGATAAAGTTTACAGCTCCTAAAATTGATGAAATTCCTGCTATATGTAATGAAAAAATAGTAAAATCTACAGATATTCTTCTATGTCCTATTAATCTTGCTAAAGGTGGATATAAAGTTCAACCTGTTCCTGTTCCTGTATCAATTATTCTTCTTATAATTAATAATGTTAATGATGGTGGTAATAATCAAAATCTTATATTATTTATTCGTGGAAATGCTATATCTGGTGCACCAATTATAATAGGTAGTAATCAGTTACCAAAACCTCCAATTATAATTGGTATAACTATAAAAAAAATCATTACAAATGCGTGAGCTGTAACAATTGTATTATAAATTTGATCATTACCAATAATTGATCCTGGTATTCCTAATTCTATTCGAATTAATATTCTTATTGATAATCCAATTATTCCTGATCATATTCCTAGTAAGAAATATATAGTTCCAATATCTTTATGGTTAGTAGAGAAAAGTCATCGTTTCATTAGTAAAATGGCTGAGTTTAATAGGCGATAAATTGTAAATTTATTTACAGATTAATATAATCTTTTTACTATATAGGTTTTATATTCAATTATGATTTTAAATTGCAAATTTAAAGGTGTATTTTAATACTAAGGCTTAAAGAAACTACTTTATTTATAACTTTGAAGGTTATTAGTTTTATTAACTTAAATCCTTAATAAATATTTATAATTATTGTAATGATTATTAATCCTATAATTGATATATAATTTATTATTAAAATTATTTTATTATTTTTGTTTTTATTTTTATTATTTCATTTTATTTCATAATTAGATAATATTATAATTGTAAATATAATTCGTATATAATAATAAATTGTAATCAATGTTATTATTAATATTACTCTTATTATTAAGAATTCTTTTTCCAATATAGTTGATTGAATTACTAATCATTTTGGTATAAAACCTATTATAGGTGGTAATCCTCTAATGGATAATATATTTATTATTAAGAAAAATTTTTTTGTAGTTGTTTCATTTATTGAAATAATTTGATTTATATGATAATTATTATATCTATATATTGTTTTTGTTATAATTATTGTTATAATTGAATATATTATAAAATATAAGATTCATATTATTTCTCTAATTATTATAGCTATTATTATTCATCCATTGTTTGTGATAGATGAATATGCTATTAACTTACGTAAGGATGTTTGATTTAATCCTCCAATAGCTCCAATAATAATTGATAATATTATTGCTCTTAATGTTATTAGATTTATTTTAATAATATTTGATATTATTATAAAAGGTATAATTTTTTGTCAAGTTATTAAAATCAAACATTTATTTCAATTTAATCCCTCTATTATTTTTGGTATTCAAAAATGAAAAGGTGTTACCCCTCTTTTTATTATTAATGATCTTATTAATATAAATTCACCTATTTTTTTTATATTATTTATATCAATATTTAATATTATTATTATAACTGATATAATTATAATTATAGAAGCAATTGTTTGTACTATAAAATAAGTTAATGCTGATTCTTTTGAGATTAAATTTTTTTGTTCTATAATTATTGGTAAAAATGACATAATATTAATTTCTATTCCTATTCATACGATAAATCATGAATTTGATGAAATTGAAATTGGTACTCTTGTGATTAAAATTATGGATAATAAAATATTTGTTGATTTATTTATAATTAGAAAAAGGAATAATATTTCCATAGATGAGGTATGAACCCATTAGCTTTAATTAGCTTATTTTTCTTATATTTTATTGTAAGATGCATAAAAGTTTTTGATACTTTAGGTAATAGTTTAATTCTATTAAATATAATAATGGAAGTAATATAATATTACATTTTTTATTACATCAAAATAATCTTTTTAATCAAGCATTCCATT